ATTCAGGTAAAATATGCACTTCTTCGGGAATGAAAAAAAATGGATCCACTTTCATTGGGTATTTTGGCTTAAATTCTTTGACTCCTCGATACTCAATCAAATCTTCTTTTTTGAAGATTGAATGCAACCCTATAACCCCATATTTAGTAATTCCTGAACTCTTTCTTCTATATTGAGGATCATCAAAATAAGCAAAAATACTATTTCTACGAAAAATACCATTTATTGGTATTTCAATCGAAATACTGGAACGATGCGTTAGTTCTTTTTCTCGTTCTTGAATCCATTGGAATGGAATGATGAATCTATTTCTTCGCCTCTTTGCCAATAAAAAAAAATAAGAATTATTGTGGAGAATAGAAGGGATTATGAGAGTCCCAGGAATACTACTTTCTTTTTTACCGGGAAGACCCGAACTAAAGAATTTGTTTTTCACTTGATTATTATTTACTGTATTTACTGAAAGGCTAGAAATTTTTTTTTCTTTGTCAGAAAGAAAATAAATGTTCGTTTGATCTTGATCTTTATGGATTGAAAAAAGGACTCCACTGGATCTGCACAAACCTCCCGATAATATCCATAAATGACTTGTTTTTGGTAAAAGATGTACATTACTATATGTAAATTCGGGTGCATGGTATACATCGATACTCCAGTGCATTTCTCCCTCTGAGTCAGAATAAATATGTTTTCGAACCCTCTCTTTAAAATTAAAAGAATATGTTCCCGCGCGAATCTCGGCAATCACTTGTTCTGATTCTACATATTGATCATTTTGAACTAGAATCAAACTTTTTGGTGGAATAGTCACGTTATGTAGAATATCTTCACTTTCAATAGTTACATACAAGTCTATATAACATAGAAAAGCGGGATGCCCATGACGTGTACGTGTGGGATGAACCAAATCCTCATTGAATTTTATTTTTCCATTGGAGGGGGCTCGTACATGTTCTGCAGTACCCCCTGTGAATACTCCGCCGGTATGAAAGGTTCTTAATGTTAGTTGAGTGCCCGGTTCCCCAATAGATTGACCCGCAATAATACCCACAGCTTCTCCCAATTCGACAAGATCGCCATGAGTAGGGCTCCGGCCATAACATAATCGGCAGATCCAAGACGTACTCTTACAAGTAAAGGGAGTTCGAATCGATATTGGTTGTGTTTGAAAGGTTATGAATCGAGTGACAAGTCCAATACCAATATCTTGATTTCGAACGGCAATGCATCGTGGGCCTATATATATATCGTCTGCTAATACACGGCCAATTAATGTTTGTATAAAAATTCTTTCCGACATCATCCCATTTCGAGGACTCACAGAAATCCCTTGGATGGTGCCACAATCTGTTCGACGTACAACAATGTGTTGAACTACTTCAACAAGTCTGCGTGTAAGATATCCAGCATCCGATGTTCGTACAGCAGTATCTACAACCCCTTTGCGAGCTCCATAACAAGAAATGATATATTCTGTTAAAGATAGTCCTTCACGTAAATTGCTTTGAATAGGTAAATCAATCATTTGTCCTTGGGGATCCGACATTAATCCTCTCATACCTACTAATTGGTGTACTTGAGATGCATTTCCTCTAGCTCCTGAAAAGGACATCATGTGGACTGGATTAAAAGGATCAGTCATCCTAAAATTAGGATTCATTTCTTGTCGCAAATATTCACTTGTTGCATACCATATTTCAATAGATTGTCGTAATTTTTCTACCGCGTGTACATTCCCATAATGATGGTGTTTTTCCAAAACCAAACTTTGTTGTTCAGCATCTTGGACTAGCCATCCCTTAGAAGGTATTGTTAAAAGATCATCAATTCCTAATGAAATGGATGTAGCAGTGGCTTGCCGGAACCCCAGAGTCTTTACTTGATCCAGGATGTGTGATGTATATGCCATTCCAAAGTGATCTATTAATCGACTAATAAGTCGTTTAATGGCAGTTCCATCTATCACTTTATTGTGAAAGACCAGATTGGCCCGTTCTGCCATAAATACCTCCATATTCCGATGAGTGGGGTTCGACAATGGGTTTGAGTCAATGATTGGAAAACTTCCTTTTCTCGATCTTGATTCGCATAAAAATTCGGGAACTATGTTCTTAGTTGAACTGGAGATACTCGAATTCACAACAGTTTCATAGAACTACTTAGCTTGAATACCATATGATTGGTATCATATGAGAATACCATATGATTAGGTACCATATGAGCAGGCCCGGCAAAACCCTTGTATAGCTTCTTCAATTTCTCGATAAAAAGAAATATGACCAACAGTGGTTCGAACGTAGATACAAAGAATTTCTTTTTTTATACTTCTTGCTATTAAATAGTGTCCATAAATCTCATGATAAGTACCAAAAGATTCATAATGAACTTCAATGGGAGCTTCTCTTGAAGTAATAACACGGTGATCTAGTTGCCACCGGAGCCACAAAGGACTATCTAAATGAATTCTTTTCTGCCGATAAGCTCCAATTGCATCATAGGA